TCCAAACAAAATATGAAAAAAATGGAATAAATACAATTGAAAAAGAAAAGATCCAAATTACTAATATATATTAGTAATATATATTAGTAATTTTAGTAATGACCCTATTTATATTATAATATTTTTATTGAAAATATAAATGATTGAAAATAGGATTTCATTTAATTTAAAGAGAGTTTCATTTTGAATTTAGAAATGAAGTTCCATGTTATTTTGACATTCCTTTATTCAAGATACTTTATTCAAGAGTTGCTCGAGAAATCGGTTGAGTCAGAATCGTAGGATGAATAGATGTCAAAGAGGATCCATTTTTTTTTATTTCTGTCACTATTGTTTGTGCTGTCTATAATGAAATGAATAATGAATGATAAATGAAATCAAAAGCTTTCAATTCAATTTGGACTCATTTTGTCAATTGGTCTTTTTATTATCTTATATTTTTCAAGATAAGAAACTTAGGTAAGTGTTTCATAAATAAACATATGTATAAATAGAACGTATCCCATTTAGTTCCTTCATGCCTACTATAACTAGTTATTTCGGTTTTCTACTGGCGGCTTTAACTATAACCTCAGCTCTATTTATTGGTCTGAGCAAGATACGTCTTATTTGAAATTGATTGAATGAACAATTCAATTCATAAAAATGTTTTTGTGAGATATCCAGGTAGTCCATAGTTCCTTCCCATGTAAATTGTAATTCTTGATTATTTAGATTCGTGGGCGATTTGGATTACTATTTAGAGATAGATATTACCCCCCCTTTTTTTTACCTACCTTTTCAAAAAAAATTTAAAAATGATTGAAGTTTTACTATTTGGAATCGTGTTAGGCCTAATTCCTATTACTTTGGCTGGATTATTCGTAACTGCGTATTTGCAATACAGACGCGGCGATCAATTGGACCTTTGATTAAGTAAGAGCTCATCTCGTTTTAAATAACATCTCTTTTTTTTATTGACCTCCTGCGGATTAAAGAAAGGAGGAGGTCAAATTAGGGTTGCTGCTCTAGTTAGTAAAGTTATTTACTTGTAATTCGACCCAAGAAGAACAGAAGCACGCTCTGTAGGATTTGAACCTACGACATCGGGTTTTGGAGACCCGCGTTCTACCGAACTGAACTAAGAGCGCTTTCTTTCTTATCCCAATATAAAGGGCTGTATGTAAATAAAAGAATTTTATTTGTAACCCCCACTTTGGATACATATAGTATCATAAAGCATTATGTTATGTATGTCTAATTTTTATTGATCTCAATGGATCCTTCATTACTGCACATGGGAGAAGTAATAGATAGGGATGACAGGATTTGAACCCGTGACATTTTGTACCCAAAACAAACGCGCTACCAAGCTGCGCTACATCCCTTTCAATTGGCCTATAGTGTCATTGTAGAGAATCCCCATCTTGTTTTCCACATCGTGATTTCTCCCATTGATATACAATTGCTCTTGTCATTTCTTTTTCGTCTTATATAACAATATAACATATAATAAAAGAAAAAAGAATCAAATCGATCAAATAGATATAATATAATTAACAATATAATAAAAAATATAAATATAAAAATCGGTAATGTTCAGAAAATAAAGTGAGTGGACACTTTTTTCTGTTGTAAAGAAAGTAAAATATCATCAACAACGACATGTGTATCTGATCATATATGTATTACAATAAAAAAGGAGGATTTTCAATGCGAGATTTAAAAACATATCTCTCCGTGGCACCTGTGTTAAGCACTCTATGGTTCGGGTCTTTAGCAGGCCTATTGATAGAGATTAATCGTTTATTCCCAGATGCGTTAACATTCCCCTTTTTTTCATTCTAGTTGGGGATGAAGAAGATTATAGATAGAATAAATTATCTGTGACTAACCCTTTTTGTTTTGTTCTTTTTTTCAGTTTTTTAGGATAAAAAAGAAGGAAAGAGAAAGAATCAAAAAAGATTCATCCGCAACGAAACTCAGGTTCACGCTGAATTAATAGAGGGAGAACAAAAATGTAAAGTAAATAATAAAGGTCGCGGACAACAAACGCATACAGGATACTTAAATGAAATACTATAACTAATGGATAGTTAGAAATCATCGTATTACTTATATTCTCTATTGATTTGATTGCAATGAAATATTTCATAATTGGGTTTCGAGTCAGCAACTTCTTTTTTTCTTCTTCGTTTCGAAAATAGAAGAGTTGGGTGAATAAAAAAAAAGGGGGTTTATGGCCAAGGGTAAAAATGTCAGAGTAAAGGTTATTTTGGAATGTAACAGTTGTGTCCGAAACGATATTAATAAGGAATCGCGGGGCATTTCCAGATATATTACTCAAAAGAATCGACACAATACGCCTAGTCGATTGGAATTGAGAAAATTTTGTCCCTATTGTTACAAGCATACGATTCATGGGGAGATAAAGAAATAGAGAAAATGTAACGCGTTTGTAACCCCTCCAAGGAACAGCAATAAATTACATAATAATAAAATATTAATATTAAAATTTAATAATAAATTATAAAAATAAAACAACCCAATCCTATTTCATCCTATTTTGGTAGGATCGCAAATGAAATTCGAATTAAGAAATACGATTTAAAAGATAAGGAATAAACCATGGATAAATCCAAGCGACTTTTTCTTAAATCCAAGCGATCTTTTCGTAGGCGTTTGCCCCCAATTGGATCGGGGGATCGAATTGATTATAGAAACATGAGTTTAATTAGTCGATTTATTAGTGAACAAGGAAAAATATTATCTAGACGAGTGAATAGATTGACTTTGAAACAACAACGATTAATTACTATTGCTATAAAGCAAGCTCGTATTTTATCTTTGTTACCCTTTCTTAATAACGAGAAACAATTTGAGAGAACTGAATCGACTCCTAGAACCACGGGTCCTCGAATTAGAAATAAATAGATAGGCTATTCCTCAATTGCAATTGAATCAAAATTTCAATATGAACCCCAACTCAGATTTATATTTTGTTCTCAAAATTGGAGAACCCCGATTGGATTGTCACATCATAAGAAAAAATGGCTTCTTTTTTTAATGTGTTGATTCATTTTTACTATATTTCTCTTATTTATATTAATTTCTACTCTACCTTCCCGGAGCTCATTCTCCGGGGCCCCACTTAAATCATTACGGTGGATTCCTTCTAATCTTCTTATTTAAGGATCTGATTGGAAATCATGTAAAGACAATTTGTATTTGATATGGCTATTTGTGCAAGTATTTTACGATTAAGAAGCAACTGTCTCTTATACAGATCATGTATGGATCTGCTATAACTATAGGATACCCCAATCTCACGAATTGCTGCATTTATCCGAGTAATCCACAAACGACGAAAATTTCTCTTTTGCCTGCCCCTATCCCGATGAGCAGAACTCAAGGCTCTCATTTTCTGTTGAATAGTATTTCGAGTAAGTCGTGAATGAGTCCCTCGAAAGGTTGATGCAAATAAACGAATTTTTATTCTACGTCTCCGAGCTATATACCCTCGTCTAATTCTGGTCATTGAATCAAATTAAACTTTGATGAATAACTAATTGATTTATTTTCTTTCAGTTATTCTTTTTCCCTTTCCTGGTCTATTAATAACAAAACGGATTCTTCCAATGTATAAAAAAAAATTCCAATGGCTTTTGCTACTATGACCTTCCCAACCACCATTTTTCCAGGCATTTAACCTCGAAATAATAAATTGTATTGATACTAGGTATCAACAAAAAAAATACTAAATTGTAACTCAAGTTGAGTATAGTATAAAGTATCAATAAATAGTAAAGGTAAATCGATAAATAAATAGTGGGTTCCATCGTTTCTATGGCTACTTCTTAAACGGTGAGGTCCTCTCTATACACCGGAGCCCCTTCCACCATTAATCAATGTTATTAGTAACTTGTACAGTTCACATTCTTTGACTCTACCCATGAATTGTACAGTAATAAGTCTTTTCACAATGAGATCTACCCATACAGTAACGGTATTTAATTACAAAGGTTGGCTAGGTAGCTGACCCTGTATAGTCCGTTCTTGCAAGAGTAGGAGCCTAATTCTTTTGCTTCTTAAATATGATTTCCCCCGCTTAATGAATAACCATTTGCTACCACTGGGGAATTGCTTTTCATCTCCAATTGAGGTGATTGGATTTGCACCAATAGAAACCATAAATTTGATACGCAATGGAGGTTTTTTTCTATATTGATTGGAATTCTTCTATCCTATCCTATTCATTGGTACTGGTCATTGATACTGGAAAAAATTGTACTTTATTTTGTTCCGGCTCATGATCTGAACGGGTCGCACATACACCCGAGTACATGTTCCTCGACGCTGAGGACATCCCCGAAGAGCGGGGGATTTTGTTACATTTTTTATTGGCTGTCTTGTGTTTCTAATAAGTTGTTTAATAGTTGGCATACTTAATGGTATAGAAAATGGGCTGGTTTAGATCAATCCTAACCAGATGATTATGAATTCTTTCTATTTTCTTTTTTTTTTTTGACTTTACGTTTACGCAGATAAAATATTCAATTTAGATTCATCCAAATTATGGTTCGAAATGGATGGAATCGCAGATTTACGTGAAATCCCCGGCATTTTCGATCGCTACCAGATCAACAATTCCATGAGCTTGGGCTTCTGTTGCTGACATAAAAACGTCCCTTTCCATGTCTTCGGATACAACCCATAAGGGGTTACCCGTTCTTTGTACATAAACCCTTGTGAGGGTTTCGCGTAGTTTCAGAAGTTCTTCCGCTTCTAGGACAAATTCTCCTGTTTGTGCCTCATAAAAAGAACTCGCAGGTTGATGGATCATTACCCTGATGATATAACATAATGAATGTTTCCGCGATCTCGTACGATTGATTGGACTAGGCAATAGGATTAAAGAATAACAAGAAAAAATAAGTATATATATATAATTGAACAACCGTACAGGCATTTTTTGTGCATTGCATACGGCTCCACAATGGACTTTTTACGTTCGTTGAGCAAAAAACGAAATAGGATCCATCCGACCCAAATCGTTAAGTGATCCATTTACCACCCTTCTTTTCGTGGGAGTTCAAAAATACTATGATGGTTCCGTTGCTTTCTATATTTATGATTTATCTCATATGTGATTCAGCAATCCCAAAGTTTCTTTTTGATCCGATCAAATAAAAAAAGTAAAAAAAAAAAAAAATGATCTTGTTTTTTTTTTCATTTGAGTATTCTTTCATATTTCATAACATAAATATTGGAAAGAGGCTTCTGGCGTGAAAAATAAAAGTTTGTGACGCTGAAATGAAGCCCGGATAGATAAGATCAAATCATAAATACCCTTTGTCTCATATTACTCGCCCGATATATAATCCCATGTTCTGAAAAAACAATAATGGTTTGTTCATATCGAACTCGAAGTGCCATGCTATTATTACTTAAATATTATCTTACAAATTCTTATTTATATTAAAATATTAAATATGGCGAAGGCATAGTTTTCTTTTTTCTTTCAAACAAAAAACTCATTGGCGCCAAGCGTGAGGGAATGCTATACGTTTCGTAATTTCTCCTCCGACCAGGATGAAAGAGCCCATTGAAGCGGCTAATCCCATGCATATTGTATGCACATCTGGTGGCACAAATTGCATAGTATCATAAATTGCGACTCCGGGTATTACCCACCCGCCGGGGGAGTTTATAAACAAATAAAGATCTCTGGTCTCATCCTCTATACTGAGATATACCATCAGGCCAATAAGTTGGTTTGAGATCTCGCTATCAACTTCTTGACCTAAAAAAAGTAATCTTTCTCGATGAAGTCGGTTGATTAGGACAAAATTTTATCCCTTAGGAACCGTACACGCGCCTTTGGATGCATACGGTTCAAAAAAAAAAGAATCAATGTATTGTATTGATTCTATCCTCCTTTACTTTTTTTATAGTAGGACTTTTCTACCTCCTAATGAAGGGGCTTTTTCTTCGATTTTTTTTTAAGAAAGATTTTTTTTGCTCGAATCTCTGTAAAAAATAAAAGAATCCACTAAACTTATCGAATTAACCTCTCATTGATGTATTGTTTCATCGAAATCGAATCCAAATTACGATGTAATTTTCTTGTTCCTGAATGGGCCTCCTCAATTATTTTAGGTTTATGTTCTACTCCGGGTAAATATCTGCCCGATTTCAATTTGCACATATAGGACAAATGCTCCCAATACCACTTTGACTTTTTTCAATTCATTTCGTGCCTTTCTTACAACAAATACGCGATGTAGTCATAATATTATTTCATTGATTGGCAGTTTGAGATCGCCCATATGCTATCAAGTAATCACTTATGATACAAGTGGTAATCATACATATATTACCAATTGGGTATTTTCTGAACGGAGCCTGGATACTTCATTTTATTGGATTGGTCCAACCAAGCCAACCATAAATTTTGATAATTGATAATATTAATATTGATTTCGACCCCCTCAAAAATGGATCTAATTGCATTTCACGCTCCAAATTATTGATGGTTCAAACAATCTTTTTTGGGCGAAACAGAGGGTATCTCGATCGGGGGAGAGAACGGGGAAATCCCATATGACCCAATATGTCTGACAAGTCGCACTATACGTCAACCCAAATTGCATCTTCCTCTCCAGGACTCCGAAAAGGTACTTTTGGAACACCAATAGGCATCAACTGAAAGAAAGGGGGTTAAGTACTATATTTTACTTTGATGTGGAAACGTAATATTTTTATCCCTGGATATTACCAAATAGTAAGACGAAATTAATAAGGGAAAATTATTACAAATGGGTCGGGCTCTTCGAATGATGAACAAGTATCTACGCATTCGCTCATAGAAAATGGGACCAATCCCCCATTGCGTATTGGTACTTATCGGGTATAGAATAGATCTGCTTATCTTTGTTCCTATGAACAGAATTGTTCCATTATTCCCAACGAAAGAAATGGAATTCAATATTCAATAATATGAACCCTTGTTCCAAAATAATCCACTGAAAGGGAGAGGTCCATAGCATAGTCTTTTCCAATGCGATAAAGTTACATAGTGTCTATTTTTCTTTGATAAAGGGGTATTTCCATGGGTTTGCCTTGGTATCGTGTTCATACCGTCGTATTGAATGATCCCGGTCGGTTGATTTCTGTACATATAATGCATACAGCTCTCGTTGCTGGTTGGGCCGGTTCAATGGCTCTATACGAATTAGCCGTTTTTGATCCCTCTGACCCCGTTCTTGATCCAATGTGGAGACAGGGTATGTTCGTTATACCCTTCATGACTCGTTTAGGAATAACCAATTCGTGGGGCGGCTGGAGTATCACAGGAGGGACTATAACGAATCCGGGTATTTGGAGTTACGAGGGTGTGGCCGGGGCACATATTGTGTTTTCTGGTTTGTGCTTCTTGGCGGCTATCTGGCATTGGGTATATTGGGATCTAGAAATATTCTGTGATGAACGTACAGGAAAACCTTCTTTGGATTTGCCCAAGATCTTTGGAATTCATTTATTTCTTTCAGGATTAGCTTGCTTTGGGTTTGGTGCATTTCATGTAACAGGCTTGTATGGTCCTGGAATATGGGTATCTGATCCTTATGGACTAACCGGAAAAGTCCAATCTGTAAATCCTGCGTGGGGGGTGGAGGGTTTTGATCCTTTTGTTCCGGGAGGAATAGCCTCTCATCATATTGCAGCAGGTACATTGGGCATATTAGCGGGCCTATTCCATCTTAGTGTCCGCCCCCCCCAACGCCTATACAAAGGATTACGTATGGGTAATATTGAAACTGTCCTTTCCAGTAGTATCGCTGCTGTCTTTTTTGCAGCTTTTGTTGTTGCTGGAACGATGTGGTATGGCTCCGCAACTACCCCAATCGAATTATTTGGTCCCACTCGTTATCAATGGGATCAAGGATACTTCCAGCAAGAAATATATCGAAGGGTTGGTGCCGGACTAGATGAAAATCAGAGTTTATCAGAAGCTTGGTCTAAAATTCCAGAAAAATTAGCTTTTTATGATTACATTGGCAATAATCCAGCAAAAGGAGGTTTATTTAGAGCGGGCTCGATGGACAATGGGGATGGAATAGCGGTTGGATGGTTAGGACATCCTATCTTTAGAGATAAAGAAGGGCGTGAGCTTTTTGTACGCCGTATGCCTACTTTTTTTGAAACATTTCCAGTAGTTTTAGTAGACGGAGACGGAATTGTAAGAGCCGATGTTCCCTTTAGAAGGGCGGAATCTAAGTATAGTGTCGAGCAAGTAGGAGTAACTGTTGAGTTCTATGGCGGCGAACTCGATGGAGTCAGTTATAGTGATCCTGCTACTGTGAAAAAATATGCTAGACGTGCTCAATTGGGTGAAATTTTTGAATTAGATCGTGCTACTTTGAAATCGGATGGTGTTTTTCGTAGCAGCCCAAGGGGTTGGTTCACTTTTGGACATGCTTCGTTTGCTTTGCTCTTCTTTTTCGGACACATTTGGCATGGTGCTAGAACCTTGTTCAGAGATGTTTTTGCTGGTATTGACCCAGATTTGGATGCTCAAGTGGAATTTGGAGCATTCCAAAAACTTGGAGATCCAACTACAAAGAGACAAGTCGTCTGATACAATACTGCTCTTGTATCTTTTGCCTCTATTATATTTTTATTATTTAACTTTGACATAGAGTACCAGAGAAATGTTGATTTGAATCACCGCCCTTTCTTTGACTTTTGACTCTTGTCCTTTCTTAATCTGGGAGATGATCCCAAATGAACAGGTGTGGAAGCTATAATTGTAAACCACGATCAATTTATGGAAGCATTGGTTTATACATTCCTCTTAGTCTCGACTCTAGGAATAATTTTTTTCGCTATATTTTTTCGAGAGCCGCCTAAGGTTCCGACTAAAAAGGCGAAATGATTTTTCATTATCTTACATTATCTTTATCTAAATGGAAGTAAAGTAATGAGCCTCCCATATTGGGAGGCTCATTACTTTACTTCCATTTAGTCCCCGTGTTCCTCGAATGGATCTCGTAGTTGTTGAGAGGGTTGCCCAAAAGCGGTATATAAGGCGTACCCGGTAAAACTTACAAGTAAACCAGATATAAAGATGGCAACTAAGGTTGCTGTTTCCATTATTATCAAATTTCAAAACTATAACGGATCTATGATAAGATCCTTTATTTACAACGGAATAGTATACAAAGTCAACCGATCTCAACCAATGCAATAGGATTTATGGCTACACAAACCGTTGAGGATAGTTCTAGATCTGGTCCAAGACGAACTAATGCAGGGAGTTTATTGAAACCATTGAATTCAGAATACGGGAAAGTGGCTCCTGGGTGGGGAACTACCCCTTTGATGGGGGTCGCAATGGCTCTATTTGCGGTATTCCTATCTATTATTTTGGAGATTTATAATTCTTCCGTTTTACTAGATGGAATTTCAATGAATTAGGTCCATAAAAATCATGAAGTCCTGGCTTTTCAATCCAAAATGAATTACTTAGGACTCTCATTTCTAGTCTATTCTGGCAGTTCGACCGTGAAATTCTTTTGTTTCTGTATTTCCGGAATATGAGTGTGTGACTTGTTATAATTGATCCTATTGATAGTACAGAGAATGGGTCTGTCATCTTGAGAGAGATGAGTTCTGCTTCGTCGGATATTCATTTTTTTATCTGGAGCACGGAATATATGGAATAGATCGAGAAATATTTGAACTATGATTCATACCTACTATTTATACCTCGCGACTGGATTCAAAAAAATTTAAAAGATGGATTTTATCATTATAAATCGAAAGGGTTTTCTTCCTTAAAAATTGGGTTTCTGTTTATTTGTTTATTTTGACCAATGGACAAATAAAATTCCGAATTTTTAGTCATTAAATCTATTAATTGAATACGTGGTGATGATCAAACGGTTCTTACTCAGAGAACCTTTGGGCTTAGCTTGGGGGCTTTATTCAACATCGTGGTTCTAGTATGAATCTGAGGTTT